CTATACTTGGCATTCAGGTATCCACTTCAAAAGAAACTTCTCTAAGACTACCTATAGGGGGAAGGGGTCGAGTTATTGATGTGAGATGGATCCATAGAAAGGGGGTTTCCAATTCTAATCCAGAAAGGATTCGTGTATATATTTTACAGAAACGTGAAATAAAAGTAGGTGATAAAGTAGCTGGAAGACATGGGAATAAGGGTATAATTTCTAAGATTTTGTCTAGACAAGATATGCCCTATTTGCAAGATGGAACGCCCGTGGATATGGTATTCAACCCATTAGGAGTCCCCTCACGAATGAATGTGGGACAGATATTTGAATGTTCGCTCGGGTTAGCGGGGGATCTGCTAAAGAAACATTATAGAATAGGACCCTTTGATGAGAGATATGAGCAAGAGGCTTCAAGAAAACTAGTGTTTTCTGAATTATATGAAGCCAGTAAGCAAACAAAAAATCCATGGGTATTTGAACCCGAATATCCGGGAAAAAGCAGAATATTTGATGGAAGAACAGGAGATCTCTTTGAGCAACCTGTTCTAATAGGAAAGTCCTATATCCTAAAATTAATTCATCAAGTTGATGATAAAATCCATGGGCGTTCCAGTGGGCATTACGCACTTGTTACACAACAACCCCTTAGAGGGAGGGCCAAACAAGGGGGACAAAGAGTAGGAGAAATGGAAGTTTGGGCTCTAGAGGGATTTGGTGTTGCTCATATTTTACAAGAGATGCTTACTTATAAATCTGATCATATTAGAGCTCGTCAAGAAGTACTTGGTGCTACGATTATTGGAGCAACAGTACCTAACCCAGAAGGTGCTCCAGAATCTTTTCGATTGCTCGTTCGAGAACTACGATCTTTGTCCCTGGAACTGAATCATTTCCTTGTATCTGAAAAGAACTTCCAGATGAATAGGAAGGAAGCTTGATCTCAGTGAATCAGAATTTCTATTCTATGATCGACCAGTATAAACATCAACAACTTCGAATTGGACCAGTTTCCCCTCAACAAATCAAGGCTTGGGCAAAAAAGATTCTACCCAATGGAGAGATAGTTGGAGAGGTGACAAAACCCTATACTTTTCATTATAAAACTAATAAACCGGAGAAAGATGGATTGTTTTGTGAAAGAATTTCTGGACCCATAAAAAGTGGGATTTGTGCTTGTGGAAATTACCGAGGGATTGGGGCTGAAAAAGAAGACCCGAAATCTTGTGAAGAATGTGGGGTGGAATTTGTTGATTCTCGGATACGAAGGTACCAAATGGGATACATCAAACTGACATGTCCAGTGACTCATGTGTGGTATTTGAAACGTCTTCCTAGTTATATTGCGAATCTTTTAGATAAGCCCCTTAGGGAATTAGAGGGCCTAGTATATTGCGATGTGTGATTTGATCAAAAATTTCATTTGACAGATTTGAACTGAGAAACTGTCATCCCATTGAATCTGATTGGGATGCCCCCGGCTCTGACATGTATCTTGGGAGGAGGAACATGAAGCTCAGAATTATGGGTGCATTAAAGACTTCAAAATGGAAGAAAAGGGGAATTGATCCATGGTCGATTCCGTAACAGATAATATAGGAATAGTTAGTTATACCTCGTGAAAAAAGATTTTTTGTGGAATTATACATTCCATTTCTTTGAGAAAGAAATTCTGTTCAGGCAAGCGCAAGCGAATATGGCATGGTTACAGGAGCCTATCTATCGCATATATGCTTCAAGGGATATCATGGCACATAACCATCGAGGTGAGTAGAGACCTAAAAAAGATCGAATGGAACAATACAATATATAGACAAATAAATCCTTTACGAGTCCCAAGATATTCCTTTCAGGGGATTCATCATTTGAGGGGAAGTAGACTACTCAAGAATTTCACATTTCCTTTTTTTCGTAAACATAAATAAACATAAAAGAAAGTAAAAAGGTTAGAGTGAAAATCAAAAAGAAAATAAGATAAGAATGAATCAATGAAAGGCTGGTCCTTACTGGGAACTTGAGTAAAGAGTAGCTTTTTGTAGGGTTTTCTCGAACAAAGTTTAAAAAGAAGAAGAACCCCTTTCTTTATTTGGTGTAACTACTTGAGCCGGATGAGAGGAAACCTTCACGTCCGATTGTGAGGGGGGGAATCCAATACTATAGGAACCTATCTCGATTTTTCTTTTGCTAGGTCCATAGCTAAAAAACCTACTTTCTTACGATTACGAGGTTCATTCGAATATGAAATACAATCCTGGAAATACAGCATCCCACTCTTTTTTACTACTCAAGGTTTCGAGACATTTCGAAACCGAGAAATCTCTACGGGGGCAGGTGCTATCAGAGAACAATTAGCCGATTCGGATTTGCGAATTATTACAGATAATTCTTTGGTAGAATGGAAGGAATTAGGAGACGAAGAGTCCGCAGGAAATGAATGGGAAGATAAAAAAATTAGAAGAAGAAAGGATTTCTTGGTTAGGCGCATAGAATTAGCTAAACATTTTCTTCG